AATAAGATGCCTGATTAAAGGATTATTTTGATAGAATAAATCAAGTATTTTATTATACTCTTATTGTATAATTAAGAATTAAACTTAATCTTAAGAAATCAAAATTCTTAGTGCATCATACACTATAATACAAAAGAAAGATAAGCTAATAAAAGCTATTAGGTTCATACCCTAAATATAGAATTAATAATCTTCTTTTTAATCATGATAAATTTTACTAAAATAAGTTTGGCAAATACTATAATAATTGGGGTTATTATAACAATTTGTTCAAATAATTGAATTTCAATGTGAATAGGTATTGAACTTTCACTTATATCATTTATTCCTTTTATCCAAAATGAAATAAAAAATAGATCAGAATCAATAATTAAATATTTTATTATTCAAAGAATTGCATCAACAATGTTTTTATGTAGAGTAATTTTTATGTTAGTTGGGGATAACATAATAAATGAAATAATATTAACAATATCTATAATTATCAAGCTAGGAGTTGCTCCTTTCCATAACTGAGTACTAATAATAATTAACAATATTAGCTACTGAACCTTATTTTCATTATTAACAATTATAAAAATTCCACCTTTAGTAGTATTGTATCAAATTAATAGAAGAATAATTATTATTCCAATAATTTTAAGAGCAGTTTTTGGAGCAATTTCATGTATAAATCAAACTTCAATAAAAAAAACTATTGGATATTCATCTATTTTTAATTTAGGATTAATATTAACATCTATTAACAAATTTAATAATACAATTATATTTTTAGTAATTTATTCCACAATAATAATAATATTAATCATAATTATCAAAGAAATAAAAATCAACTGGATTAATCAAATAGTATTTAACAGCTTTCCAGTTTTTTTAAAAATAAACTTATGAATTAATATATTATCTATAGCAGGTTTCCCACCTCTATTAGGATTTTCAATAAAAATATTAATTTTTGAAAACTTAGTAATAAATAACCAAATAATATTAACATCAATTATCTTAATATCATCAATGCTAGTAATAATATTCTATACACGATTAGCATTTTCATGTATATTAAATTCATCATTATTTAAAAAATGATTAATTAATTGTAATAAATCATTATTTTTCTTAATAAGAATAAATATTATAATTACTCCTTTCAGAATAACTATATTAAGATTAATTTAACTTAAAGAACTTAAACAAGACTTTAAGTTAAAAAAACTTATAACCTTCAAAGTTATATATATTCTCTAAGATTGAATAAGTCTTAGAAATATTCATCTTTAAACTTGCAATTTAAAATTTTTAACTTAAAATATAAGACCTTAAATATTAAGAGAGAATATTAATCTCATAAATAAATTTACAGTTTATTGCCTATAATCGACCATCTTAATAAAAAGCACTACTAGATAAATACAATAAACAAAATGATAAAATGGTTTTATTCTACAAACCATAAGGACATTGGAACCTTATATTTTCTTTTTGGAATTTGATCAGGAATAGTAGGAATAATATTAAGAATAATTATTCGAATCGAATTAGCTCAACCAGGAGCTTTCATTAATAACGATCAAGCTTATAATGTAATTGTTACTTCACATGCTTTTATTATAATTTTTTTTATAGTTATACCAATTATAATTGGAGGATTTGGAAACTGACTCTTACCTTTAATAATTGGAGCACCTGATATAGCGTTTCCCCGGCTTAATAATATAAGATTTTGATTATTACCACCATCTTTAACAATATTAATTATAAGATCAATGATTGAAATAGGAGTAGGTACTGGATGAACAGTATATCCTCCACTTTCAAGAAATATTGCACATGCAGGACCTAGTGTAGATATATCTATTTTTTCACTCCATCTTGCAGGAATATCATCTATCCTTGGTGCTATTAATTTTATTACTACAGTAATAAATATACGACCTTCAGGTATAACATTAGAACGAACTCCATTATTTGTTTGATCAGTATTAATCACAGCAATTTTGTTACTTCTATCTTTACCTGTACTTGCAGGAGCAATTACAATATTATTAACGGATCGCAATATTAACACTACATTCTTTGATCCTTCAGGAGGAGGAGACCCAATTTTATATCAACATTTATTTTGATTCTTTGGACATCCTGAAGTTTATATTTTGATTTTACCTGGATTTGGACTAATTTCTCATGTAATTAACCAAGAGAGAGGTAAAACAGAATCATTTGGTTATATTGGAATAGTTTATGCAATAATATCAATTGGAATTTTAGGATTTGTTGTATGAGCTCATCATATATTTACTGTAGGAATAGACGTTGATACACGAGCATACTTTACATCAGCTACAATAATTATTGCTGTTCCTACTGGAATCAAAATTTTTAGATGAATAGCAACAATACATGGGATATCAATTAAATTAAGAATTTCAATAATATGATCTATAGGATTTGTATTCTTGTTTACATTAGGAGGATTAACAGGAATTATTTTATCAAATTCTTCAATTGATGTAGTACTACATGACACTTATTATGTAGTAGCTCATTTTCACTATGTATTATCTATAGGAGTAGTATTTGCAATTATAGCAGGAATAATTCAATGATACCCATTATTTACAGGATTAACTATAAACCAAAAATGATTAAAAATACAATTTATAATTATATTTATTGGTGTTAATATAACATTCTTCCCTCAACACTTCTTAGGATTAAGAGGAATACCTCGACGATATTCAGATTATCCTGACACTTATTCTTCATGAAATATTACTTCATCTATTGGAAGAATAATCTCTCTTGTAAGAATTATAATTTTAATTTTTATTATCTGAGAAAGAATAGTATCTAAACGAATTTCTTTATTTAACTATACAAACTTTTCTTCTATTGAGTGATTACAAATATTACCTCCTCAAGAACATTCATATAATGAATTACCAATAATTGTAAAATAATTTTTTAAATAATTTAATCAGTATGGCAGATTAGTGCAATGAACTTAAAATTCATAAATGAATATTTATATTTTACTGGAAATCGCAACATGAAAAATATTAAGATTTCAAGACTCAGTATCACCTATTATAGAACAATTAATTATATTTCATGATCATACAATAATAATTTTAACTATAATTACAATTACAGTTTTATATATGTTAACGTCTATAATATTTAATAAACTTAATAATCGAATACTTTTAGAAGGACAAATAATTGAATTAATTTGAACACTTATACCAGCAATAATATTAATTATTATTGCTCTACCATCATTAAAAATTTTATATCTATTAGAAGAAATAAATAAACCAATAATTACACTCAAGGCAATTGGACACCAATGATATTGAAGATACGAATATTCAGATTTCAAAAAAATTGAAATAGATTCATACATAAAGCAAACTAATTCAATTAATGAAATAGAATACCGACTATTAGAAGTAGATAACCGAATTATACTACCATATAATATAAAAACACGTATTTTAGTAACATCTTTTGATGTAATTCATTCTTGAACAATTCCTTCACTTGGAATTAAAATTGATGGATCTCCAGGTCGTATTAATCAAGGTAGAATTTTATTAATACGACCTGGACTATATTACGGACAATGTTCAGAAATTTGTGGATCAAATCATAGATTTATACCAATTATAATAGAATCAATTAACACTAAATCATTTATTAGATGAATTAAAAATTTTAATTCATTAAGTTACTTAAATGCAAGTATTGGTCTCTTAAACCAAATTATAGTATCCTAGCAAATACTCTTAATGATAATTTAGAAGTTTAAGAAACTAGTTTAATAGAAAATTTAAACTTGTCAAGTTTAAGATACCAATAAAAGAAAGGTTTTTCTTTATTCCTCAAATAGCACCTATATGATGAACAACAATTATAATATTAACAATTACAATAATATTAATTATAATTATTATAAATTATTTTAATACATCAAGAATAATTAATAAAAATAATTTAAAAATTAAAAAAGAAATAAATTGAAAATGATAATAAATTTGTTTTCAGTATTTGACCCATCTACAGGAATTCTTTCACTAAACTGAATAAGAACTATATTAATTTTATGTATCCCCACCCCATTTTGAAATTTACCTAGAAAAATTATTATTTTAATTAATTTAATTATAAAAAAACTAACTCAAGAAATCATTATACATATTAATGTAAAAGAACCTTCAATTATATTTATTAGAATATTTATATTTATTTTAATTAATAATTTAATAGGACTATTACCTTATGTATTCACAGCAACAGCTCATTTGATTTCCTCTCTTTCAATAGCCCTAACAATTTGAATATCATTGATAATTTATGGATGAATTAACAAAACAAATCATATATTTACCCACCTATTACCAGTAGGAACACCTCCTATTTTAATACCATTTATAGTAATTATTGAATCAATTAGAAATATTATTCGACCAGGATCATTAGCAGTACGATTAAGAGCAAATATAATTGCAGGACATCTTCTTATAAGACTTCTAGGAAATAATTTAGTAATAAATTTTAAACTAATAATAGTAATAATATGATTATTTATAATTTTATTAATGTTTGAATTAGCAGTAGCATTTATTCAATCTTATGTATTTATAACATTATCTACATTATACTCTAGAGAAATTTAATGAAAAATCACCCATTTCACTTAGTTGATAAAAGACCATGACCAATTACAGGATCTATAGGATTAATAAGATTAACTTCTGGAACAATTATATGATTTCATAATAATAATATATGATTAATAAGTATTGGAATAATCATTATTATTTTAACAATAATTCAATGATGACGAGACGTAGTACGAGAATCAACTTTTCAAGGAATCCATACAAAAAAAGTAATTAAAGGAATAAAATGAGGAATAATCCTTTTCATTACTTCAGAAGTTTTATTTTTTTCATCATTTTTTTGAGCATTTTTCCATAGTAGATTAGCCCCAACTATTGAAATTGGTATACAATGACCACCTACAGGAATTAAAACATTTAACCCTATAAGAATTCCTTTATTAAATACAATAATCTTACTATCATCAGGAATTTCAATTACATGAGCTCATAATGCAATAATTAATATAAATTACTCACAAACAGTACAAAGAATATTAATTACAATCATTTTAGGAATTTATTTTACTGTACTTCAAGCAATTGAATATTATGAAGCACCATTTTCTATAGCAGATTCAATTTATGGATCAACATTTTTTATAAGAACAGGATTTCACGGATTACATGTAATTATTGGAACAATATTTATTATGATTTCAATATGACGAATTATAAAATTACATTTATCAAGATATCACCATTTTGGATTTGAAGCATCAGCTTGATATTGACATTTTGTTGACGTAGTATGATTATTTCTATATATTTCAATCTACTGATGAGGTAGATAATATATAAATACTTATTTAGTATAAAAAGTATATTAAGCTTCCAACTTAAAGGTTTTTTAAAAAAAATAAGTAATAAATAAAATAATTTTTGCAATAATAACAATTATTATAATTTTAATTATTATATTAATATTAATTACAATTACTAGAAAAAAAACCTTAATAGACATACAAAAATCAACTCCATTTGAATGTGGATTTAATCCAATCTCATATACACGAATTCCATTTTCAATTCACTTCTTTTTAATTGCAGTTATTTTCTTAATTTTTGATATTGAAATTATTATAATTATACCAATAGTAATCACAGCAAAAACTTCAATAATTATATTTTGAATAATTACATCAATCTCATTTATTATTATTTTATTAATAGGATTATTTCATGAATGAAATAATGGTATAATTAACTGAACAAACTAATAGGATTATATTTAATTAATAATATTTGATTTGCAATCAAAAGGTGTCTAAATGATTAATCTTTAACATAGAAGTAAAAAAATACACTTAGTTTCGACCTAAAATTAGAGAATAAATTCTCCATGTTTTAATTGAAGCCAAAGGGGGGAGGCACCTTAATGTTAATAAGGAAAATGATTTTAATAATCCAATTAATGGGGATTTGTAATAAAACAGCTGCTAACTAGTTTTAAAAGCGGTTAAATTCCGTTTTCCCCTTGAATTTTCATATAGTTTATTAAAACATTTTATTTTCATTAAAAAGAAAACTTTTCAAAGTTTATGAACGTTTAAAAATAATTTATTTCCTTTTCAACTTCACTGAAATGCTCTAAGTAGATAAGCTATATAAACTAAATTAATAGAATAAACCAAATAATTATTAATAAAAAAAACAACTTTAAAGAACCAATTGAATAAATTTGAACTAAATTAGAAAATTTTAATACATAATAAGATAAACCTAACCCACCATAATATTCACCTCAATAAAGTAATTTTATATTCTTTAATGAAATAAAAAAAGTAAATTTATTTAAATAATTTAAATATCTATATATAAATCATATAGAACCATTAAAACTTAATAAATTTAAAGATATAAAATTATATATTATAATAGATTCATAACCTAAGTAAAATCCTAAAAAAACCATAATTAAAATTATAATTTTAAAATATAAAGGTAATAACAAAAAATATATATCCAAATTTACTAACCAAATAAATGAACAACCAAAAACCAAAGAAAATAATGATAAAATTATAACTCTATATTTTATTAAAAAAATTTCATCTCCTAATCTTAAGAAACTTGAAAAATTAAAATTTAATAAAACTCTATAATAAAATAAACGTATTCTATAAAATGCAGTTAAACCTAATCTAAGGAAAAAAAAAAATAAAACTAAAAAATTTAACCCTGAAAAAGAACAATTCTCAACAATTAAATCCTTTGAATAAAAACCTGATAAAAAAGGAAATCCACATAAAGCTATATTAGAAATATTAAAACAACATCTAGTTAAAGGTATACTTAAACAAATTGAACCTATTATACGAATATCTTGACAACCTATTATTAAATGAATAATAATACCTGAACATAAAAACAACAAAGATTTAAATATTGCGTGAGAAAGTAAATGAAAAAAAGTTAACTCAGAAAATCCTGAAAATAAACATAATATTATTAAGCCTAACTGACTTAACGTAGATAAAGCAATAACTTTCTTTAAATCAAATTCGTAACAAGCACAAAAAGAAGACATAATTATTGTTATTAATCTAATTAAAACAAAAATAATATTACAAAAATAGAAAGAATTATTAAAACGAATTAGTAAATATACACCAGCAGTTACTAATGTAGATGAATGAACTAATGAGGATACAGGAGTAGGAGCAGCTATAGCTGCAGGTAATCATATAGAAAAAGGAATTTGTGCTCTTTTAGTAAAAGAACTTAAAATTACTAAATAAAAAATGTATTCTTCATAAAAATTTAAATAAAACAAAAAATTTCAACCTCCATAACTAAATATTCAACCAATAGAAATTAATAAACCTAAATCACCTAAACGATTCACTAAACAAGTAATTATACCAGATAAATAACTCTTTAAAGATCTATAATAAATTACTAAACAATATGAAACCAAACCTAACCCATCCCAACCTAATATAATTCTTACTAAATTTGGACTTAAAATCATTAATAGTATTCTAAATAAAAACATTAATACTAATAGCAAAAAACGAAGAGAACTATAATTATAATCACCTATATAAACTCTTCTATATAATAAAACTATTGAAGAAATAAAAAAAACAACAAATGAAAAAATTATGGAAATTCAATCTAAATAAATTAAATAAGAGATAGAGATAGAGTTTATGTTTATTAAATATCATTCAAATATAAAACTATAATTTATAATTAAAAAATTCAATCCTAAAATTAAAAAAAATAAAGAAAAAATAAACAAAATAAAACTTCAAACATAATAATAATTTAAATTAAACAAAACTTAGAATACTTATTATATAATACATCTTAGGATCCACAAACCTAAATTTTAATTAAACTATCTAAATTAAAATAGTCTTATAATTATTAAAGGAAATAAAACTAATGGTAATAAATGTATAAATAAACAAATAAATTCAATAACATTAAAAGAAGAAAATCTATATAAATTATGAAAAGAACCATGTTGACTAAAACTATATAAATAATATCTAAAACAAGCACAAAAAAAAGATATTAAAATAAAAAAAAAAATTGAATTTAACCAATAATTTATTATTCTAGTTAAAATTATAAATTCTCTAATAAAATTAATTCTAGGAGGACAGCTTATATTAAATGAACATAATAAAAATATAAATAAAGAAGAAGTAGGTAAATAAATTAATAAACCTTTATTAATATAAAATCTTCGACTTCCAGTACGAAAGTAAAATAAGTTAGAAATATAAAATAAACCTGAAGAACAAAAACCATGACCTAATATTATTATAAAAGAACCTATTAACCCCCATGTTCTTATAGTTAATAAACCTATAATTACTATTCCTATATGAGAAATAGAAGAATAAGCAATTATACATTTAATATCAGCTTGAATTAAACAAATTAAAGAAATTAATAAAGAACCTAATAAACAAATAGAATACCAAATGTAAGAATAATATATATATATATATTCATATATATATATAGAACGAATGATTCCATAACCTCCAATTTTAAGTATTAACCCTGCTAAAATTATTGAACCTGAAACAGGAGCTTGAACATGAGCCTTAGGTAATCAATAATGAACAAGATATATAGGAAATTTTACTATAAAAACAATAGTTAAAATAAAATGTCTAACAAAAAATCTTGAGTTTATAATTATATAATCAAAAAATATAGAACCTACATTTATATAAATATAAATAAGTAAAACTAAAAGAGGCAAAGAAACTAACAACGTGTAAAAAAAAAGATATATACCAGCAATTAAACGTTCAGGCTGATAACCTCAAATTATAATTAAAATAACTAAAGGAACTAATACAAATTCAAAACAAATATATATATATATAAAATCTATTACACAAAAAATAAAAAATAAGAAAAAAGATAAAAGCAAATTAATAATTATATAAAATTCTATTATAAATGAACCCAACATAGAGATAATTATAAAAGATCTAATCAAAAATCTTAATATAATTAAATTAAAAGAAAAAAAATCCAAACCAAATAAATAAGAAATCTTTCTGAAATATGAAAAACTTCCTCTTAATAATACATATAAATATCTAAATAAATAAACGACTTGAACTGGAATAAAAAAATTTATTAAACATAAAGGGATCATAAAAATTAATATTATTAAAATAGTTATCATAATATTATTGAATTAATATAATCATTTCTATAACAACGAATTATTCTTACAAGAACACTTAAACCTAAAACACCTTCACAAACAAAGAAAACTATCATAATTACAACTAGATAATACTCACTTAAATATATGAAAGAATAAAACATAATTATTATTAGTAAAGAAATTACTACAAATTCTAAACTTAACAAACAAAGAAAAATATGTTTACGAATAATTATTAAAGACAATAAAGATATTATATATATATAAGTAAATACTATAAAAATAAGTTTTAATAATTTAAAAAAAAATATTAGTCTTGTAAACTAAAATTAGATATATTTCTTTAAAACTTCAACAAAATAGAATATACTATTTCTCTAATACCCAAAATTAGTATTTTAAATAAAATATTTGTTGAAATTAAATTTTTGTTATTAAAAATATCTATAATTATATCATCATCTATTCTAATATTAAAAACTCCTATATCTATAGGAATTTTACTACTAGTCCAAACAACTATATCAACATTAATCATTTCAAAAATTATACCTAATTCATGACTTAGAATAATTATATTTCTTATATTTGTAGGGGGATTATTAATTTTATTCATATATATAAGAAGAATTGCATCTAATGAAAAGTTTAAACCAAACTTAAAAATTATAATTATTATTATACTATTAATTTTCCCAATAGAAGAATTATTAAGAGAAATACAAAATCTTGAAAATACTAATAACTTAAATTTAACTTATATAGAAATAACTAATATAACAAAAATTTATAACAAAAAAACATTTTTAATTACTATTATAATATTTATATATATATTCCTAACAATAGTTGTAGTAACTTCAATTATTAAAATTTTTAAAGGACCACTACGAGCTAAATAAAATTAAATGAACAAACCATTACGAAAAAAAGATAAAATTTTTAGAATTATTAACAACTCTTTAATTGATTTACCTGCTCCAGTAAATTTATCAACTTGATGAAATTTTGGATCAATTTTGGGAATATGTTTATCAATTCAACTTATTACAGGAATTATACTATCAATACACTATACAGCTGATATTGAAATAGCATTTAATAGAGTAAGACATATTATACGAGATGTTAATTATGGTTGACTAATACGTAATATTCATTCAAATGGTGCCTCATTATTTTTCATTAGAATATATTTACACGTTGGACGAGGAATATATTATGGATCATACCATTTAATAAAAACATGAAATATAGGTATCATTATTATATTAACTACTATAGCAACAGCATTCTTAGGATATGTTCTACCATGGGGTCAAATATCATTTTGAGGAGCAACTGTAATTACTAACTTATTATCAGCTCTTCCTTATATTGGATCAATATTAGTTAATTGAATTTGGGGAGGATTCAGAGTTGATAATGCAACTTTATCACGATTTTTTAGACTTCATTTTCTTTTACCTTTTGTAATTATATTTATAACAATTATTCACCTATTTTTTTTACATATAACAGGATCAAGAAACCCAATTGGAGTTAACTCTAATATTGATAAAATTCCATTTCATCCATTTTTTTCAATTAAAGATATTATAGGATTTTCATTAACCATTTATTTATTAATAATTTTAACAATATCAAATCCTTTTTTATTATCAGACCCTGATAACTTTACACCAGCAAACCCAATAGTTACACCAGTACATATTCAACCAGAATGATATTTTCTATTTGCATATGCTATCCTTCGATCAATTCCTAATAAATTAGGAGGAGTGATAGCATTATTTTTATCAATCTTAATTTTATCAATTATACCATTTTCAATAAAATCAAAATTTAAAGGAATCCAATTTTATCCAATTAATCAAATCAACTTCTGAATATTTTTAATCTTAGTAATTCTTTTAACATGAATTGGAGCACGACCAGTAGAACAACCTTACACCAATACAGGAATAATATTAACAATTTTATATTTTTTATATTTTATCTCTGATCCATTAATTATAAAAACGTGAGAAAAAATGATTAGTTAACTGTTTAGCTTATAAATAAAGTATATATTTTGAAAATATAAGAAAGATGGTTTTTAACAGTTTATACAAAAAAAAATGATAAAAACAAAGTAATTTAATTAAAATAAAAAAAAATATATAATTCAAAACTAAAGGCAAATAACACTTTCAAGCTAAATATATAAGTTTATCATAGCGAAAACGAGGTAAAGTAGAACGAACCCAAACAAATAAAAAACAAAGAATAATAATTTTTAAATAAAATATCAATCTATTAATATCTGAACCTAAAAAAATTATTGTTCTAAAAGTACATAAGAAAATAATACTTGAATATTCAGAAATAAAAAGTAAAGCAAAACCACCACCTCCATATTCAATATTAAATCCAGATACTAATTCTCTTTCACCTTCAGAAAAATCAAAAGGAGTTCGATTTCTCTCAGCTATACAACAGGAAATTCATCTAAAAAACAAAGGTAAAGATATTAAAAAAAACCAAATTGAACCCTGTAAATAATAAAAATCTATAATTCTATAACTATCTAATAAAAAAAAAAATCCTAATAAAATTAAAGAAAGACTAACCTCATAAGAAATAGCTTGAGAAACTCTACGAACACAACCTAATATAGAATAAATTCTATTAGAGGACCAACCACAAATAATTAAACCATAAATACCAAGTCTAGAGCAACATAAAAAAAATAAAAGACCTAAATTAAAATCTAAACAATTAATATAATAAGGAAACAATACTCATAAAAATAAAGACTGTAACAATCTAAAAAAAGGACAAATCAAATATATTAAATAATTAGAATTTATTAAATAAAATTGTTCTTTTAAAAATAATTTTATACCATCTCTAAAAGGCTGTAATAAACCTAAATAACCTACTTTATTAGGGCCCTTACGAACTTGAATATAACCAAGAACTTTTCGTTCTATCAATGTAAAAAATCCTACAGAAACTATAACAAAAATTAGTAATAAAATAAATCTAATAAAAAAAATTAATGAATATAATATTTAATTACATAATTAAATTCTAAATTTAATGCACTAATCTGCCAATCCATTATATTAAAAAAACAACACATAATGTGCATTTTATTGGTCCTTTCGTACTAAATAAAATAAATTTATCCCAGATAGAAACCAACCTGGCTCACGCCGGTTTGAACTCAAATCATGTAAGAAATTAAAAGTCGAACAGACTTAAAATTAAAAAATCTACCCCTTAATTTTTTCTTAATTCAACATCGAGGTCGCAAAAATTAATATAAATATGAACTTTCCATTAAAATTACGCTGTTATCCCTAAGGTAACTTAATATTATTATTCTTATAAAAGATCATAATAAACACTAATTTAATGAATTTTTAAAATAAAGTTAAATATTTATTTACCACCCCAGCAAAATACTAAAATATATAATAAAATAAAAAAATTAATATATAAAATAATTTATTAGTATAAAGTTCTATAGGGTCTTATCGTCCCAGGATTACAATTAAGCATTTTTACTTAAAATTAAAATTATAATAATAAAATTAATAAAATACATTTTTCATTCATCCATTCATACCAGATTCTAATTAAGAAACTAATTACTATGCTACCTTTGCACAGTCAAAATACTGCAGCCATTTAGAAAAATAACCATAGGGCAGAATATACTTTCAAAATAAACTGAAAGAAAAGTTTTTGTTAAACAGTTGAAAATACCTAAATTTGTCGAATTCATAAAAAAATAATTAACTATTATACTAATTAAATCAATATTATTATAATATAAATATTAAATTAAAAAACTGAGTAAAAAAATAAATAAAAGAAAATTATAATAAATAGAACCAATTTAATAAAAACTTAATACAAAATATTAAAGTAAATAAATTCATAAAATAAAAATATTGTAATAGAAATATTAAGATTATCCCTAATAAAATTTTATTCCAATAAATTTTAATAAAAAAAAATAAATGAATAATTAATTTAATTAAATCCACAGTAACCAGATATATAAAAAACGACTAGCATATAACTACTAAATCCAATTTTTAAAATTTGATTTTACAAATAAATTAAAAAAGAAATAACTATTTTTATTTCGGGATTATAATATAAATTAATTATTTAATTTACCCTGATACAAAAGGTACTAAATAAATTTAATACAAACAATTAAATTAAACCTTTACAGTTTTTTATTCAATAAAAATTAGTTAGAAAAAATACTAAAAGAAATATAAATAATTATAATTATTAATTAAATTAATAAAAAAATTAGTAATCAGATAAAATTTAATAAAATTTTCGTTTTAATGTAAATAAAAAGCTTTAAATAAGCTACAATCTGAAACTATCTAACTTCACCTTCCGGTAAAATTACTTTGTTACGACTTATCCTAATTAATTTAGGAGTGACGGGCGATATGTACATTAAACAGAGCAAAATTAAGATTAATAAATTAATTAAACTTACTATTAAATCCTAATTTTAAAATTTAAACAACCAATAATTAATTCATTTTTTATAATAAAAGTAACCCATTTAACCTTTAATAAAACTGCACCTTGACCTAATATTATTCTAAAATAGAAATAGAAAATATTCTATAAAAACATTCTGACATAGCGATATACAAATAAAAATTAAAGTATAAACTATCGTGGATTATCAAATTAATTAACAGATTCCTCTAAAAAGATATTTAACCGCCAAATTCCTTGAGCTTTAAAGAACATAACTAATACAATTCCAAGTTTTAAATTTACATTAAATATAATAGGGTATCTAATCCTAGTTTATAGTTAAAATTTATTAATATTTAAATAAAGAATATAATATTAAGTATAAATTCCACTTAAATACAAAAATTAAAAATTCAAGTTTAATAAATTTTTAAAACTTTATAAAATTAACTTCAGTGAATTGTATAACCGCGAATGCTGGCACAAATTTTATCCACTGTTCATTTAATTACTAAATCATTTATTAAAACAAAAATTTAATACTAATTACTGGAATGATTAATATTTATAATAATAATCCATATAAATTAATAAATAAAAATTAATAAACAACCAAAATCAAATTATTATTTTATTAAAACTTAACATAACGGCCTTTATTTTCCTTCCTCCCAACATTAATGAAAATTTATTAACAAATTAACCATTAATGAAAATTTATTAACAAAATTAATTATTTTACTTTATTAAAATTTATCTATTGGGGTAGACAATATTTTGTATTGGGGTACAAAATAACTAATAAAATTCAATTAATTAATAATTAAATAAAATATTTCATATAATTATATTATATTAATAATTTTCGTTTTATTAAAACTTAACATAACGGCCTTTATTTTCCTTCCTCCCAACATTAATGAAAATTTATTAACAAATTAACCATTAATGAAAATTTATTAACAAAATTAATTATTTTACTTTATTAAAATTTATCTATTGGGGTAGACAATATTTTGTATTGGGGTACAAAATAACTAATAAAATTCAATTAATTAATAATTAAATAAAATATTTCATATAATTATATTATATTAATAATTTTCGTTTTATTAAAACTTAACATAACGGCCTTTATTTTCCTTCCTCCCAACATTAATGAAAATTTATTAACAAATTAACCATTAATGAAAATTTATTAACAAAATTAATTATTTTACTTTATTAAAATTTATCTATTGGGGTAGACAATATTTTGTATTGGGGTACAAAATAACTAATAAAATCAGTTATTAGTAGGTACTGAAGAAAAATCAAGATGCAAAGGTAGCTATATTAGGTCCATAAAATAAAATATTTTGAATGACATATTTCTAATAAACTATAAATTTATTAAACTGAATTTTGGGGAAAATAGATAAGCTATTAATTAAAATTTTATTAATAAATACTAAAATCTCAATAACCAAAACTAGTAACCAAAAAAAATTGTTCTAATACAAAAAGCCATCACAAAAAAATATATATTTGATTATAA